GAGACGTAATCAAGATAGGATCAGAATCATGAAAATTGGAGTGAGTGCTGACGTGTTCCGACGGGGGACTTAATGAAATAGGATAAGAAGGTTCATTTAAATAACAAGTTATATCTTTTCTTTTGCTGGGGGAATCGTTACTGACAGTTCCGGCCCGAAAGAGCCATTGAAGTCGGAACATAAAAATAAGTTGAATTGTGGAAGAATCCATAACTCCATTTTTTTTATTCCAGTAAAGTAAGTCAATCGATAAAAGGAAAAACAAAGAATAATAAGAAATGACACTCCTGTCATAGGAATGGAAATAGCCCTTCTTGCTGCTTCAATAACAAGTATTTTTGTTTTCAAATCAGATAAATAATTTGATCTATGATTCATTGGAACAAAACAAGGAATGGCCTGGCTAGGTATAGGTACTGGCCAGGCCGGGGGAATAAAAGAACCTTTCGTACGAAATCAAAGAGGTACTCTTTCTATTGGAGATATCTGTTTCGAATCCTTATCTAAATGCAATTGCTGATAAAATTCGTATATATATAGAATAAAGAAAAGAAAGATAAAGAAAAGAATAAAGAAAAGAAAGATAAAGAAAGACTTTTATCAATCTTTACTTCACGCGTCACATATGAATTATCCTTTTGTAATTGGGAGAGATGGCTGAGTGGACTAAAGCGACGGATTGCTAATCCGTTGTACGAGTTATTCGTACCGAGGGTTCGAATCCCTCTCTCTCCGTTCCCTCTGATCACTTGAGAGTTATCTTTCGAATTCAAAAAATCTCGAGCCCTTGTTATCTTAGTTAAATGTATGGAATAGAGAAAATCATAAGAAAATTCAGAAATCAAGCAACGAAAAACTTCTGATTTTTTTATTTTATTCCTCGCGTCCAGGATTACGTCCTGGATCATTAGATAGGAATCCGAAGATGAAGAGAGAAACAAAGAATATCACTACTGTGTAAACGAAGAGTTTGAGAGTAAGCATTACACAATCTCCAAGATCATTTTTGGGGGAAATAAGGGAATAGATTCTCTATTTTTGTACCACATATCCCATTTTGACACCAAGAAATGGAGTGGTTTCTAGAAAAGAAAGGAATTTGCAGGAATTCATTTGGAATAAGATTCTGATTCCTTCGTTACCAAAATGATCTTTCATACCCACAATTAGGTATTGTGAGGGACCATACATAAGGTCTTTGAACTCCGGAAAGTCAGAATGAGAAAATGAGGTGATCCAGATTCATCGCGGCTATCCAAAAGAATTTCAATGTTTGAATCGAGAGTTCATAATGTAAGATTTATCTGATCTTATCAATTGTTAGAATAGAATTTTTCCTTTTTTAGCGAATCAATCATGAATGTTTCTAGGACAGTATTAAAGATCTCATCGAAAACTTACAGCAGCTTGCCAAACAAGGGCTAAGAGAAAAAAGAGTACAGGTATGACTGGCATAACATCTACGATTGGATTGAAAAAAGCATAAGCCTCGGGTAATTTGGCGAAGAAAAAGCTACTCGAATGAAGGGCAGAATTAATACAGATACAGATCAAACTAAAGATATTAAGCATAACAAAAATTTCGCTCTTGTGGAGAATTTCATTATTAGTGAGTTGGGGAAAAATAAAGAAAGAAGAGAAGATAGGCCAAACAAAAAATCCTTCTTTTTCTTTGAACTTCCCCAATCAAAAATCCTTCAATTCTCAAATGAGAATAGAAGGAATCATACTTTCATACAATATCTTAATTGAATTATAGATAATGATCAATGAATTTCTTTTGATTCTACATCTACACGTGTCGAATCCTAGCAACAACCTATTCCATAGATATTTGGGCTGGAATTGACGAACAACCAATATCCATATTAGTGTTATTAGTGTCAAATAGAAATCTCAATGGGGCGTGGCCAAGCGGTAAGGCAACGGGTTTTGGTCCCGTTACTCGGAGGTTCGAATCCTTCCGTCCCAGACCGATTCTATCAGAACAAAGATTGTGCTCTTTTCTTTAACAATCCTCTGTTTAAGAGTGTAATGTTGGATACAATGGGATCCAATCTTTCTTTCTGATTTCTAATGATTCAGAGAAGAATCATATCCTACCTTTCGATCCTGTTTCTGTTTCTCACAAACAGAAACAGAATCGAGTGTCAATGACACGTGGATGGAAATAAATATCTTTTTGATATAGGTAGGATGGGAACAAAGATCAAAGTTCCATTCAAAAAAAAAAAGATTGGGTGGCCATTCAGCGTATGCCCGCCTCCCCCCCGCTCATATTCATATTGAAGTTAGTTAGTCATTTAGAGAAACTTTATGCCCCCTATTTATCAAATTTGGATTCCCACATGATGCATTCTGAGTCGACATGCGGAAGAAAGGTAAAGTAAATAGGGGTAAATGACTAATTTTATGTGGATCCTGAATTCTAAACAGGAGGAGTTCTTGGTACTAATTCCATCACTGGGATTAAAGCTCCTAAGACTGGGGTGGGGCAAAATAAAATAGAAACAACGAATTAATCTGGACCCATTCGGCTTTGTACCTATACAAGATGGTATAGCATCCCATAAGAGGATCTTTTTTTGATTGGCTTTGAGTATGATTCATGATCCCCATAGAATTCGTGTAGATACGAGTTAATTAGCAAAGGAAGGTATCAATTTCAATCAATATCTGTGTCATCCGGATCTCATTAACAAACAATAAAGTTCAATACGAAACATATGTATTTTCTTTGGACTTAATTGCTTTTATTTTGCATCAGGCTCCAATGAATAATTGGAAATCAATGTAACGATGGGGGGGGATTCATAGATTCCATTCACTTTAGTTTATCTTTATGGAAATGGAAAAATTTCTGAACCTGAAATAAAGCAAAATCCGTAGAAAATGAACCATGCCCATATGTAGTTTTATTGTTCTATTTCAGTGACACCGGTATTTCGGTTTCGGTTAAAAAGATTTGTGATCTCTTAAATATACACGATGACCCCCGGTGACAATTGTTCGGTGTATCTGATGGATACGGAAAGGTCATACTCCTACGATTTGGATTTTCTCAATCAGATGAAAGAATAGCGACCTTAATCTTATCTTCCATGAGCTCTTTTCTATCCATCCTCATGAAAACAACTAAATTGGATTTTTTTCTCGACCCATCCATCTGATTTAAATCATTGATGATTCAATTGGAAAAGAAACATGGATTTCTCTTATGATGATCGAATTCGCGTCTCTTTAATCAATGAGATATCTGCTAAACTTTTTAGTTACTCGTTGTGATTGTGCCGACTTGTTGATTTGATTGATTTAGAGATCAAATTAAATTCAGTCTTTACAGGAAAACTTATTTATAGTAATGATAATGATGTCGAAGTAGGAAATTCTTGAAACCATTTTATTTTTTATGATTCCTTACCTTATAAATCCTCGCTATTCGAAGAAGTGTGAGATTGGTGAATCTATCCTATCGAGTCACTTGCGACCTTTCCGGTTCATTAGAATAGCTTATTTGGTTAATGACTCATTTTATTTTGTTCCAGTATTGGTAATTCCAGTATTGGTAATCGAATTAAAGACTCGTCTTTAGTTTAGTTGTTCGAGAAAGAATTGGAATTGGATCTTTCATGATTGATCGTCCCGAACAATATAACAATATGTTGAAGATGTAGATGTAAATAAGTGTTAAGCAACTCATTTCTTCGTGTTTTTTATAAATGTGTTTCATTCCTATAACAGAATATGGGTTAATTTGGCTTTTTGCTGAGATTTCCCCAGAGAAATACCTATTCATACATATATAAAAATAAAGTATGGACTACTATGCACCGATGGAGCCAATGACTATTCATGATTCCATATTGAATCAATTCCATACCGGTCCAAATTAGAGGAATGTTATGGTAAAACTTCGTTTGAAACGATGTGGTAGGAAGCAACGTGCGACTTGAAGGACATGATCGGCTGTGGATTCTTGCATCCACCATTTTTTTATATATCAATGAAGATGCTCTTGGCTCGACATAGTTTGTTCTGTGCCACCAGGACCCCATTTGGGGGGGTTGTAAATAGTACATGATGGAGCTCGAGCATAAATTCTTGATTCATTTATCAGAGGGAAGGATCTAGGGTTAGTGCCAGTCAATAAGTTGGAACAACTTCGTAAGTATATCTTCGATATAGAAATCGCAAATTCGAACAAGTTTCAAAAGCAAAAAAGGGAAAATTTGTCGGAATTGGTAAAACTATTTCGATCAAAAGTGTATCACAGGGGAATCAACCATTTGTATGATTCTTCAATAGAAAGAACAAAAGGTATGTTGCTGCCATTTTGAAACAATTAAGGATCACCGAAGTAATGTCTAAACCCAATGATTCAAAGCAAAGATAAAGGATACCGGAACAAGGAAACGCCATTTTCAATTGTCTCAATAACTAGATCAGAATGAGAAAGGAAAATTGATTCTAGACGAGACAAACAAAAGAGGTTAGAGACGGCTCAATAAATGTCTAAGGATTTCCCTTCGAGCTCTTTGAGAATTACCCAACTTGAGTTATGAGTACGAATGAGATTTCTTTTTTTTTTTTTTATTCCTTCCAAAAAAAAAACGACTCAAATCCTAATCTAATTGATGATTTTATGGATCCATTTGCCACTATATACAATACATAAATTCGAATCATTCTTTCTCGAGCCGTACGAGGAGAAAACCTCCTATACGTTTCTAGGGGGGGCATTGTTCATCTATATCTATCCCAATGAGCCATCTATCGAATCGTTGCAATTGATGTTCGATCCCGAAGAGAAGGAAGAGATCTTCGTAAAGTGGGTTTTTACGATCCGATAAAGAACCAAACTTATTCAAATGTTCCTGCTATTCTATATTTCCTTGAAAAAGGCGCTCAACCTACAGGAACTGTTCATGATATTTCAAAGAAGGCGGAAGTATTTAAGGAACTTCGAATTAATCAAACGAAATAAAATTTATGAAATAGAAAAAAAAGATTGAGTGAAATAACTGGCAATTGAGGGGATTGCCATCAATCAGATGGTTTTCGTTGGAACTCTACGAATAAATAAGGGATCAATCTTGCTATTGTTTGTACTTCTATTGAAAACCAGAGATTTTTTTCCTACTTCTTCTTTATTTATTCCCCCCCCCACACTTCATTTCTTATCTATGTAGTGCCAATCCAACACAAGTCTTTATTTTCTTTATTTCATTTTTTTTCTCAAAATTCAATTTATATTGACAATGGTGTATCGATCAAATATAATTCGATCGTGGATAAATAGATCTATTTATCTACGTCCCATAAGTTTGTTTCTTTACTTCACTAGGTTCGCCGGATTCACTGTGACACAAGAAGTATCTTCTTAAAGATAATGAAAAAAAAAAATGATCAAAACAGGAGGGTCCACAAATTTTTACATCTATCTATATTTATCCGTGAATCCGTTGTATTTGAATCTGATCTGAACATTTTGATGTTCATAATTGATCATCAAATGTTTCTTTTCGATTTGTTGCTAGTTCAATGTTTTGATGGGGTAGGGCAATCCAATCTCTTTATTTATTTATTTATTTTTTTGATTCCGATCGTATCTACACACCATATTTATACGGGTTGCTAACTCAACGGTAGAGTACTCGGCTTTTAAGTGCGGCTAGGATCTTTTACACATTTGGATGAAGCAACAGATTCGTCCATACCATTGGTATGGTTTGTAAGACCACGACTGATCCTGAAAGGGAATGAATGGAAAAAACAGCATGTCGTATCAATGGAGAACTCTGAGAATACTTCCTGGGTCGGTAAAAAATCTTGTTTTGATTCTTGGAACGGTACCAAATCAATTCACAGTTTGGTCGAGTGAATAAATGGATAGAGCCCTAATGGCTCCAATTATAAGGAAACCAAAAGCAACGAGCTCGGTTCATAATTCGAATGATTACCCGATCTAATTAGACGTTAAAAATAGATTAGTGCCTGATGCGGGAAAGGGTTCTCCTGTGAGTGGATCATCGATTCCTTTTTTTTTCATGAATCCTAACTATTAACTATTCTTTCTCTATTATGGAGTGGAGACGAATGTGTAGAAGAAACGGTATACTGATAAAGAGAATTTCTTCCAAAGTCAAAAGAGCGATCGGGTTGCAAAAATAAAGGATTTCTAACCATCTCTTGTAACTATAACGAACACAAACAAATTGGATGGAAAGAGAGAGGATCCGTTCATTGGACTCCCCGTCTCCGGGGTATCTATTCTTTTCTTACTATATACCCTGTTCTGACCGTATCGCACTATGTATCATTTGATAACCCAAGAAATCCTCCGTGCCTTTGTATAATTTCAAATGGAGGAATTACAAGGATATTTAGAAATAGATAGATCTAGGCAACAACACTTCCTATATCCGCTTCTATTTCAGGAGTATATCTACGCACTTGCTCATGATCATGGCTTAAATGGATCGATTTTTTACGAACCTATGGAAAATTTCGGTTATGACAATAAATCCAGTTCACTAATTGTGAAACGTTTAATTACTCGAATGCATCAACAGAATCATTTGATTCTTTCGGTTAATGATTCCAACGAATCTATTTTCGTTGGGCACAACAAGAATTTTTATTTTCAAATGGTATCAGAGGGTTTTGCAGTCATTATGGAAATTCCATTCTCGCTGCGATTAGTATCTTCCCTAGAAGAAAAAGAAATAGCAAAATCTCATAATTCACGATCTATTCATTCAATATTTCCCTTTTTCGAGGACAAATTATCACATTTAAATCATGTGTCAGATATACTAATACCTCATCCCATCCATCTGGAAATCTTGGTTCAAACCCTTCACTGCTGGATACAAGATGCCCCCTCTTTGCATTTATTGCGATTCTTTCTCCACGAGTATCGTAATTCGAATAGTCTCATTACTCCAAAGAAATCCATTTCTCTTTTTTCAAAAGAGAATCAAAGATTCTTCTTGTTACTATATAATTCTCATGTATATGAATGTGAATCCGTATTAGTGTTTCTCCGTAAACAATCTTCTCATTTACGATCAACATCCTCTGGAACTTTTCTTGAGCGAACACATTTCTATGGAAAAATAGAACATCTTGTAGTAGTGCTTCGTAATGATTTTCAGAAGACCCTATGGTTGTTCAAGGACCCTTTCATGCATTATGTCAGATATCAAGGAAAATCCATTCTGGCTTCAAAGGGGACTCATCTTCTGATGAAGAAATGGAAATCTCACCTTGTCCATTTTTGGCAATGTCATTTTTACTTGTGGTCTCTACCGGACAGGATCCATATAAACCAATTATACAATCATTTCTTATATTTTCTGGGCTATCTTTCAAGTGTACGACTAAACACTTCGGTGGTAAGGATTCAAATGCTAGAGAATTCATTTCTAATAGATACTTCTATTAATAAATTCGAGACCCTAGTCCCAATTATTCCTCTGATTGGATCAGTGGCTAAAG